CTATATCATTTCTCATAGAAAGTGCGTATACACTTAACAAAACGTCTTCTTCTTTGAACAATAAAGAGGGAAAGAAATAAAAAAAAGTCTAGTCTTTCTCAGTATCTATCTATAAAGATAGTAAGAGCTCATTCCATTGATTGAAATAGAAAATTTCGGAAGAATTTTAGGTTAGAAGAAATTTCCAATCATCGGAATCCCTTTCTTTTCGAAATACAAACACGGGAATCACTGAAATATCTCTTTGAGAGAAAGAGTATGATTCATATCATAGATAACTCCATTGGAGTCCAATGGGATTCGAAATTCAGAGATTTTGATTTTAAATAGTTCAAAACGCGTTGCAGAACGATCTATAAAACGATTGATACGGTTTGATTCCTCAACTCAATTAGTAGTACTTCTAGAGCCCACTTCTTCCCCACACTACGAGTGAAAGGGAAAATGTAAAGACTACCATTAAAGCAGCCCAAGCGAGACTTACTATATCCATGTGAATTATGTCCCCTATCTCTATAAATACGAAGGAATTTTTCCATTATTCCTCCCTAATAATAGTGGAATCCATGGCGCAGAGTCAAAAAGGGATTCTGACCGAACACTATCGAGAAACCAATCCAATAAATCGATTATGATTTCGAATCGGGAAAGATTAAACACAAGCAAAATACGTAGTAAGATCCGAAGGGAATGGGAAAATGTAGGAATAAGAATAATAAGGCCTATTCTTTTTTTGTTTTGTTGACCTTAGTAAGTAAAAACAGACAAGGGAGAAATCACGAAAAACCAGAAATCTCTATCTATTACAGACCTCTATTTCCCCATTTGATCCGGTACCCCCCTTCCCCATTATCGCTCTGAAAGAGGGGGCTTGTCTAGGGGTTGCCGCAAAGAAATTCTTTCTGTTTGCCCCTTTTTCTATAAAAGTCAATTATCAATCCAATCTAATATTGGTTGGATACCTGAGCACTCGGAGATTCTCGCGAGTCCGTCGTATATTGCACCTCCTTCCAAAACTCTTAATTGAATCAGATTTCCTATTCAGGCTCTACAATCTGATTCAAGATCCAGTCATTAGACACTCCCTTAGTAATAGAAGGGAATCGTGAAGTCTTGATAGACCCTCTACCAGTAGATTCGAATATTTCCTTGAATCCTAGATGCGAACGAGCATTCACACTCTTTTTTGTTTAGAAAACCCTCAGACCACATGCTTAGAATCAACAAAGCATTAACAGTCTGTTTCCTCTGCTTCTAACGGGGAAGAATTCTGCAAGTTCTATAAGCGGAACCGAAGAGAAGAAGAGATTTCGAGTTTTTTTTGTTGATCAGGCGACACCCGGATTTGAACTGGGGAAAAAGGATTTGCAGTCCCCCGCCTTACCACTCGGCCATGCCGCCAAAATAATACAAAATAGATGAAAATTTTCCCAGATTGCTGAAGTTTTATTGTATTTGGATTTTGACTCCTGTTTTCCTTAATCCTTTTCCTAAAAGAAACACCCTTTTTGGATTTTATCCATCCCTTCGATTGATTGTATAGTATTGGAAAATCCACAATGCTAAAAAAATTCTCTGGCTTTTCTATTGAGAAATCAAATGTGGATTTTCAGCCGACAAACTTGAACCATTAACTATTGACTGCTTAGTTCGAATTAATGACGATTCTGGGATTTGAATCGCAAATTGTGTTTTCCTAATGACATAAGAAAATACAAATTGAGACAGAACTAATCAGTATTTATTTTTTCAATCAAAAAATCCTTATCAATTTCAATTATAACAAAACATATCAGTATATGTAAACCCCAGAACATAAATTGTTACACAGATATCTATTATTTAGATATATTGTCTATAGGTAATTATCATAAAATTATCCTACTTCACTTCAATTTTGCATTAAATAGAAATTCTCTTTTGATAGAACACGACCCGGACTGTCCCGAATAGAACCAGCAATAAAAGAGAAGTCGGATATTATAGCTATCCGCATACGTGTTTAATAAGTGCAACCCTTCTTATACACTTCAAATCATATTCTATTCAAAAATCAGTAAAGTAGAAATATTTCTCTTCTCTGCGAATCGTTTTTTTTTGAATAACGAAATCTCTAACATAAAGACGGTTAAGTGCTAAAAAAATGGATCCTATGTTGTTTCTGATTTTTCTGTCTTTGTATTTATCTCCCAAATACCGAATCCTTTTATTTTTCTCAAATTCGAATATGTAATATCATAATAATGGTATAATTGAAATCCTTTTTGTTTTGCTATTATATACAAAACCTTATGACTTTAACTTTAATAAGTCTAAGTGACAGAATTCTGTTTCTAGGACTGTTTTATCAATTCCTTTCCATTTTGATCTGTTGCAACTTCCAATTTAAGTAGAAAATTCTCTTTATTCCTCCGTTCAAACGTAGTTCATACATTTCATTCCAAATATGGAGTTGGATAAAATTTCATGTGATTCAGTAAACAGAATAGAAATTCCATCA